CGGATAAAGAAAGAGGAAGAGTCAAAAAAGGGGGGTGATTCAAATTAAGATTTCTTTTGTACCCCATATCCAATCACAAAAATAAATCATAGAGTCGAAAGAGACCAAAGCAATGTCGTATCAGACTACCTGTCTTCTTGTAGTTGGATCTCCAAGTTTTTGGAATGCTCCAAATTCTACTTGAGCATCCAAATCTGGGTCAATACCAGCAAAAACATCTCTGAACAAGGTTCTAGCACCATGCCAAATGTGTCCAAAGAAGAAGAGCAAAGCAAAGGAAGCATGTCCAAAAGTAAACCAACCCCTTGGACTGCTACGAAAAACACCATCGGATTTCAAAGTAGCACGATCTAACTCAAAAATTTCACCCAATTGAGCACGTCTAGCATATTTTTTCACAGTAGCAGGATCGCTATAACTGACTCCGTTGAGTTCGCCACCGTAGAACTCAACAGTTACACCTACTTGTTCGACACTATACTTCGATTCGGCCCTTCGAAAAGGAACATCGGCTCTAACAATTCCGTCGCCGTCTACCAAAACGACCGGAAATGTTTCAAAAAAAGTAGGCATACGACGTACAAAAAGTTCGCGTCCTTCTTTATCTCTAAAAATTGGATGCCCTAACCATCCAACCGCTATTCCATCCCCGTTATCCATTGAGCCCGCCCTGAATAATCCCCCTTTTGCCGGATTATTGCCGATGTAATCATAAAAAGCCAATTTTTCAGGAATTTTAGACCAAGCTTCTGATAAACTTTGATTTTCGGCTAGCCCAGCACTAACTCTTCGGTATATCTCTTGCTGAAAGTACCCCTGATCCCATTGATAACGAGTAGGCCCAAACAATTCGATCGGAGTAGTTGCTGAACCATACCACATAGTTCCGGCAACAACAAAAGCTGCAAAAAAGACAGCAGCAATACTACTGGAAAGGACGGTTTCAATATTGCCCATACGCAATCCTTTGTATAGGCGTTGGGGTGGGCGGACGCTAAGATGGAATAGGCCCGCTAATATGCCCAATGCCCCTGCTGCAATATGATGAGAGGCTATTCCTCCCGGAACAAAAGGATCAAAACCTTCCACGCCCCACGCTGGATTTACAGATTGCACTTTTCCCGTTAGTCCATAAGGATCGGACACCCATATTCCAGGACCATACAAGCCTGTTACATGAAATGCACCAAAACCAAAGCACGCCACTCCTGCGAGAAATAAATGAATTCCAAAGATTTTGGGTAAATCCAAAGAAGGTTTTCCTGTACGTTCATCACAAAATATTTCTAGATCCCAATATACCCAATGCCAGATAGCTGCCAAGAAGCACAAGCCAGAAAACACAATATGTGCCCCGGCCACACCTTCGTAACTCCAAATACCCGGATTCGTTATAGTCCCTCCTGTGATACTCCAACCACCCCACGAATTGGTTATTCCTAAACGAGTCATGAATGGTATAACGAACATACCCTGTCTCCACATTGGATCAAGAACGGGGTCAGAGGGATCAAAAACTGCTAATTCATACAGAGCCATAGAACCGGCCCAACCCGCAACTAGAGCTGTATGCATTATATGGACAGAAAGCAGTCGACCGGGATCATTCAATACAACGGTATGAACACGATACCAAGGCAAACCCATGGAAATACCCCTTTTTCAAAGAAAAAAAGACACTATGTAACTTTATTGCATTGGAAAAGGCTAGACTATGACTATGTTATGGACCTCCCCTGTTCAGTGGATTATTTCCGAGCAAGGATTCATATTTGTTTGATTCTGTTAGTAATAAAATAATGGAACAATTCCGTTCGTAGGAACAAAGAGAAGCAGATTTATTCTATACTCGATAAGTACCAATACGCAATGGGGGGGTTGATACCGTTTTCTATGAGTGAATGCGTCCATACTTGTTCATCATTATCATTAGAAGGGCCTATTTTTCATAATTTTCCCTTATTGATTCTGTCTTTCTTTATGAATTTTTCTAATCTATGGATAAAATACGATAAAGGAGAATATTAGAAAGATAATAAACCGATTGTTATGTTTCCACATCAACGTGAAATCTAGTGCGTAGTTCGTTTTGCTTTCATTTAATGCCTATTGGTGTTCCAAAACTAGCGTTTCTAATTCCTGGAGACGAAGAAGCGACTTGGGTTGACATATAGTGCGACTTGTCAGGTATATTGGGTCATATGGGATTTCCCCGTTCTCTCCCCGATAGCGAGCTCTCAAATCAAATTGTAGGTCTTATAGTATTTCTCTCTATCGAGGATCATACCAAAGATCAGCATTTGCTTATACTGTGTCCCGGCGGATCAATAATAGGTGGAGTGGCTATTTATGATATGATGCAATCTGTGAAAGCAGATGTACATACAGTGGCTGTGGGAGAAGTCGCTTCAATCGCATCTTTTATCTTGCTCGGAGGAACAATTACCAAACGTCTAGCATTCCCTCACGCTTGGCGCCAATGGGATTTTTATTTGAAAGAAAAAAGAAGACTATGCCTTCGCCATATGAAATATGAATATTAAGTAATAATAGCATGGCACTTTGAATCCGATATAAGATATAAGAAAGTTTTTTTCAAAACATTAGATTATGTATCGGGGGAGTAGTATGAGATAGGAGGTATTTCCGATTTTATCTATCGGAGTTCAGCGTCACAAACTGTTTTTTTTTTCACACGGATGGGCTCTTAACAATATTTAATGTTATGAAACGACATGCGACAGAGATTTGTTTATGTCAGCAACAGAAGCAAAAGCTTATGGAATTGTTGATTATGTAGGGCAATAGCCCAGCCCCAGATTTCGCGCAAATTCGCGATTTTCTCTTCTTAACTGAGTTTCATATTATATTAAATATAGAATATTAAATACAAGCTACAAGCAATTCCTAATCATGCAGTTAGGATCGATCTAAACCAGCCCATTATGTATATGATTCAACATGCCAACTATTAAACAACTTATTAGAAATACAAGACAGCCAATCAGAAATGTCACAAAATCCCCCGCCCTTCGGGGATGCCCTCAGCGTCGAGGAACATGTACTAGGGTGTATGTGCGACTCGTTCAGATCATGAGCTAGGACAAAAGAAAGAAACCCATTTTTCCAGTATCAATGATCCACCCCGCTGAATAGGATAGAGTGTAAAAACGAACTCCATTCACTATCTAAAAACTAAAAATAAGAAAATCTATCATATCCCCCTATTGTGTATGAAATTTATGGTTTCCATTGGTGCAAACCCAATCATCTCAATTTAAGATTAAGATGAGAAGCAATTCTCCATTGGTAGCAAATGATTATCCATTAAGCGGAGGAAATCTTAGTTAAAAAACAGAAAGATTATGCCCCTTGCAAGAACGGACTAACATGGTCAGCTACCCAGCCAACCTTCATAATAAAATACCGTTACTGTATAGGTAGATCTCGTTGTGAAAGACCTATTACTGGATAATTCATGGGTAGAGCCAAAGAATGTGAACTATACAAGTTACCAATAAGATTGATTAATTTAAGTATTAAGTAAAGGCTCCGGTGTATAGAGAAGACCTCACCGTTTAAGAAGTAACCATAGAAACGATGGAATCCACTATTTCTTTTTTATTGACTCTATTTTTGATACCTAATAGAATACAACTTCTTATTTCGAAGTGAAATGCCTAGAAAAAAGAAAAAATTGTGGTTGGGAAGGTTATAGTAGCCAAAGCCATTGGAATTTTGAGTTTATACATTGGAAAATATGTTTTGTTATTAATAGACTAGAAAAGGGACAAAGAATAACTGAAAGAAGGGAAATCAATTCGGTATTCGTCAAAGTTTCATTTATTCAATGACCAGAACTAAACGGGGATATACAGCTCGGAGACGTAGAACAAAAGTGCGTTCCTTTGTATCAAGCTTTCGAGGGGCTCATTCAAGACTTACTCGAACAATTAGCCAACAGGAAATAAGAGCTTTGGATTCGGCACATCGGGATAGGGATAGGCAAAAGAGAAATTTTCGTCGTTTGTGGATCACTCGAATAAACGCAGTAATTCGTGAAAGGGGGGTATCCTATAGTAGATTAATACATGATCTGTACAAGAGACAGTTGTTTCTTAATCGTAAAATACTTGCACAAATAGCTATATCAAATAAGAATTCCATTTATATGCTTTATAATGATATCGTAAAAAAAGTAGATTGGAAAGAATCCGCAGGAATAATTTAAACAGAGTTCCCCGGAGAATGAACTCCGGGAGGATAGAGTAAAAATGGATAATTGATAGAATATGATAAAATATGAGAAAGTAGTCAAAATGAATGAACACGCTCAATAAAAAAAAGATTTCTTCTTCCCCGATTCTTTTTTTTTCTTACGACACGATAATCAAATCTAGATTCTCGGATTTTTCGAGCAAAACCTCAATCTGCGTTTGAGTTCGGATTGGAATTTTGATTCAAGTAAAGAAAGAGTAAGCCTATTTCTTTCTGGCTCTAAGACCCGTAGGTCTAGCGGTCGACTCGGTTCTTTTAAATCGTTTCTCATTATTTTGAAATTGTTTCGGATTTTTTTGAAATCGTTTCTTATTATTTTGAAATCGTTTCTTATTATTTTGAAATCGTTTCTTATTTTTTTGAAATCCTTTCTCCTTATTTTTAACTCGTTTCTCATTATTTTGAAATTGTTTCGGATTTTTTTGAAATCGTTTCTTATTATTTTGAAATCGTTTCTTATTATTTTGAAATCGTTTCTTATTTTTTTGAAATCCTTTCTCCTTATTTTTAACTCGTTTCTCATTATTAAGAAAGGGTAACGAAGATAAAATACGAGCTTGTTTTATAGCAATAGTAATTAATCGTTGTTGTTTCAAGGTCAATCTATTCACTCGTCGAGATAATATTTTTCCTTGTTCACTAATAAATCGACTAATTAAACTCATGTTTCTATACTCAATTTGATCCCCCGGTCGGATTGGGGGCAAACGCCTACGAAAAGATCGCTTGGATTTCAGAAAGGGTTGCTTGGATTTCAGAAAGGGTTGCTTGGATTTCAGAAAGGGTTGCTTGGATTTCAGAAAGGGTTGCTTGGATTTAGCCACGGTTTGTTTAGTTTATTCCTTATCCCAAAAATCCTATTTCGGTCGAATCTAAAATGAATTTGAATTTTAGAAAAGAAGAAATAAATAGGATTTGGTTTGTTTATATTTATATATGTTATATATAATGTCATTTTTTCCCCTTCCTTGAAAGGGTCACACGCATGGTTCGATCTATTTCTTTATCTCCCCATGAATCGTATGTTTGTAACAATAGGGACAGAATTTTCTCAATTCCAATTGATTGGGCGTGTTGTGCTGGTTCTTTTGAGTCATATATCTGGAAATGCCCGTTGATACCTTATTACCAACGTTTCGGACACAACTGGTACATTCCAAAATAACCGTTATTCGGACATCTTTACTCTTGGCCATGAACCTCCCTTGGATTTTTGATTGACTCAACGCTTCTATTTTCGATCCGAAACGAAGAAGAAGAAAGGAAGGAAAAATAGAAGTGACTCACTTGAAATTCAATTATGAAAGATTTCGCTGCAATCAATATCAATAATCAATTATAGTAAATAATATACAACTACTGAAAAACTATATTTCAAATCAGAGTACAATATTTCATTTAAGTATCTTATATAATACTCTTGACCTAGACCCACTTTATTTTTTATTCTACCGCCATTCCATCTATGTATTCATTATATGAATACGTCTTGACCTAGACCCACTTTATTTTTTATTCTACCGCCATTCCTCTATTATTCATTAATTGAATTCGAACTTGAATTCGAGTCTCGCAGTTGGCGAATCCACTTTTATTCTTTCTCTTTCCTCCCTTATTCTAAACAAACAAAAAAGGGAAAAAAGAGAAAAGAGGGAGAGAAAATCACAGAGATTTAATTATAGCTCTAATCTTCGTTATTCCTTCCCATGTCAATAACTAGAATGAAAAAAAGGGGAATGTCAGCGCATCCGGGAAAAAACGATTAATCTCTATCAATAGACCTGCTAAAGACCCGAACCATAAAGTACTTAGTACCGGTGCCACGGAGAGATATGTTTTTAGATCTCGCATTGAAAAACCTCCTTCTTTTATTTATTGGAATACATATTTTATTGGAATAGATAATAGTAATACATATATGATCAGATGCATATGAAGTTAAGGACCGCTTATGGTTATAGTTGTCCACGGAATTCCTAATTCAAATTGAAGGGTACAATGATCCGGTAAATAAGATTTTCTTTTTCTTAAAACCAAAAAAAAATGCGTCCCCAAGCATTCCCGAAAAAGACTCGTTTATTTTTACGATGGATTCCATTCCGTATTTCATATGTATATATGTATATAAGTCTTTTACTATAATATATATTAAATTACTATAATATATATTAAATATTATATATTTTCAATATTATTTATATATTCAATTTGAAATTGAAATTAAATGAGACCAAAAAGACGAAATGGCCAGAGAAATTGTATATAGCAATGGGGGAGCGATGTGGAAAACAAGACAGGAATTCTCTACAATGACATTATAGACCAATTGAAGGGATGTGGCGCAGCTTGGTAGCGCGTTTGTTTTGGGTACAAAATGTCACAGGTTCAAATCCTGTCATCCCTACCTATTACTTCTCCTTTGAGCAGTAAGGAGGGATTAATTGAGATCGATTCAAATTGGGCATCTATAATCTTTTCTTTCATTTTTATCATACTATTTTTATCCTACTATATAGTCATACAAGATGTATTGGGGTTACAAAAAGAATCCTTTCGTTACAGTCTTATCTTTTCTGATAAGAAAGCGCTCTTAGTTCAGTTCGGTAGAACGCGGGTCTCCAAAACCCGATGTCGTAGGTTCAAATCCTACAGAGCGTGATTCCGTTCTTCTTAGATCAAATTAGACTGAAACAGCTTCACTAACTTGAGCGGCAATCTGAATTTGACCTCCTGTGTATTAAAGAAAGGAGGAGGTCAATCAAAAAAAGAGATGTTAATTAATCAAAGGTCCAACTGATCGCCACGCCTGTATTGTAAATATGCAGTTACGAATAATCCAGCTAAAGTAATAGGAATTAGACCTAACACGATTCCAAATAGAAAAACTTCAATCATTTCAATTTGTTTGAAAGGGAAAAAAAGAGGTAATATCTATACCTAAATATTAATCCGAATTACCATTGAATCTCAATGACCAAGAATTGTCAATTGACATAGTCCATAATTATAGAATACAGGGAATCTCACAGAAAGATTTATTTTTATCAATTGTGCATTTCAAATATGAATTTTAAATAAGTCGTATCTTGCTCAGACCAATAAATAGAACTGAGGCTATAGTTAAAGCCGCTAGTAGAAAACCGAAATAACTAGTTATAGTAGGCATGAAGAAGCTAAATGAAATATATTCTTTTGATACATATGTTTATCAAAAGGCACTTA